TGATTCATATCGTCAAGTGTACCCATTCCAAATTTCATTCCAATCAAATGATCCGCAGCTGCCAATATATCTCGCGGTAACAAAAATGTATTGTTATGAGGTATATCAAGATTCAGTCTCCGGTTCATATTTAATCGACCAATCCTTCCTAATTCACATCTTTGTTGAAAGAATTTCTTTTGTAATTCCTTACATAAGGATTCAGAAAATACCGGATCTCCGCCTACACAAGTAAATTGTTGATAAAACTCCAAAATGGCATTTTCCTTTGACCCAATTTTTTTTTTTTCCTTATCATTCAGGAAAGATAAGAAAATTTCAGGGTAGCGCACATTCTCTAAAATTTCTCTTAGATTCAAACCCATAGCGGATAATAGAACTAGAATAGATATTTTCTGTTTCCTACTTACACGAGCCCATATCCTTGCTTTTCTATCAATCTCTAATTCTACTCGCCCCCCCCAATCTGATATTATGGTGCCGGTATAGACCGAAATTCCGTTATGATCCAATTCTGACCGGTAATAGATACCGGGACTTTGCAATATTTGATTGATCACAATTCTGTATATTCCATTTATTATAAAAGTTCCCAGGGAATTCATTAGAGGAATGTTTCCAATAAAAATAGTTTGTTCTTGCATATCCCTACTAGTTTTCCAAATTAATCCCGCGGATATATATAATTCAGAAGAATATGTAAGTGATTCATATACAGCATCTCCTTCTTTTATCAACGGTTCTACTAATTGATATGTTTCCACAAATAATTGAAATTCAATTTCTTGATCTGTATCTTCAATTTTTGGAAACTTATAAAGTTCTTCTGTTAAGCCCTGATCAATGAACCTACAAAATCCTTCAAATTGTATCTGATTCAATCCAGGTATTGTAGACATTCCCTCATTTCCATCCCCGAGCATTTTGAATTTCCCGTTTATTAAAAAAATTCCATTATTGTATTGGATCGTTCTTCATTCAAATTATATGGATCGATCTAGCAATGATGGAATTTATATTCTGTTTACAGAATCACATAAAATTTTATCTATCTCCATAGATATGGAATGTATGAAATACGTATGAACGGAGGAATAAAGAGAAGTTTATACTCAAATTCGAATTTGCAACAGAGACAGCTGGAAAAGAATTGAGAAATTCCACTTACCTTAGACTTATGAAATTTTGTATAGAATAGCAAAACAAAAAGTGATTCAATTTCTACCATTATTATGATATTACATATTCCAATACGCTTGGATACCAATTTCCAATACGCTTGGATACCAATAAAATAACTGAATTCGGGATTAAATCTTTCGATGAGAGAAAAAACCAATAATCCGAAACAATATAAAGTTGATTTTTTGATTTTTTTTTTAGCACTTAGCTTTTTCGCGGATTTCATTGTTTAGTTCAAAAAAATTTGCATAGAAGAGAGATTTTTTTATATCTTTTTTTTAATCGAGTTCATATAATACGATTGAAGTGCATAACATAAAACAAACATAAGAAGGCTTATTAAACATATGCGGGCATAACTATAGCTATCTCATAATTATAGCTATCTATACTATATATACGTCTCTCCTTTTACTGCAGTTCTATTTTGGACAGCGCATGTCATGCTCTATCAAAATTTATATTCCATTTTCATTGAATAGAAATTTTCCTATAGGAATCATAGACGGATAAGATAGATATCCGCATAAAATTTTATGTTCTAGGGTTTACATATACTCATAATTGTTGTTATAATTGAAACTGAGAAGAATTTTTTTTTATTGAAAAGAATCAATACGGATTGGTTACGTATCAATTTTTATTTTCTTATATCATTAGGATTAGAGAAATACAATTTTCGATTGAAATCCAAGAATCGTTTATGAATTCACAGTTAATAGTTAATGGTTCCAATTTGTCCTTAATTTTTGAGTTTGTGACTGAAAATTGACTTTTCATTTCAATAGATAATAGAAAAATTTAGATAGTGTGTGTTTTGAGATACTATACAAAATAAATGGAAAAGATAGATCCAATCCAAAAAAGAAAAAAAGAAACTCCTCCCTCTAAAAATAAAAAAAAAGCAAAAAAAAAGGGTGGGAATATTTTCGTCTATTTTGTGTTGCCTTGGCGGCATGGCCGAGTGGTAAGGCGGGGGACTGCAAATCCTTTTTCCCCAGTTCAAATCCGGGTGTCGCCTGATCAACAAAAAACGCAAAATATCTTATTCCCTTTTTTTGCTGATATAACTTATCAAATTTGCTCCCAACAGAAGTACGCGGAGGAAAAGGCTTCTTGATACTGATACTTCCCAGGGTATTGCTGGCTATTTTGTTTGTACTAAAAATTGTACTAAACATTTTTCGATTCTACTATCAATCTTATAAGAATAAGATAAGAACTTCTTTGAATTAATTGGATTTTTGGATTTTTTTTCATCACTATATTGAACAGAATCTTTTTTTTTGACTCTGTGCCAACAATTCTACTATTATTAGTGAACAATAATGGAAAAATTCATTCATATTCATAGAGATAGAGGACATAATTCACATGGATATAGTAAGTCTCGCTTGGGCTGCTTTAATGGTAGTCTTTACATTTTCCCTTTCGCTCGTAGTATGGGGAAGAAGTGGACTTTAGGGGTATTACTAATTGAGTTGAGAAATCAAACTCTATCGCTTGTTTTATAGATCGTTCTGCAAAGATTAAAGATTTTTGAATTTATTAATTAATAATTAAATTGAATATTGAATTATTTAATTCAATTTCTAATTTCTTCCAAATTTAGAAATTGAATTAAAAATATCTTCATATCTTCATTTCCAAAGTATATTGGATTCGAGCGAAGTAATGTATTCTATGAATAATATATGAATAATAGCCTTTTAATCATAATCAAACAAATATTTCAATGATTCTCGTGTTCATATTTCGAAAGGAAAGGGAATACAAACGATAGGAAATTTATTCCAACCCAATTCTTCCTAAATTCTCTATTTCGGTAAACTGGTTCTTACCAGAATTATATATGAACAATGAGGAAGAACAGAACCCCCCCCTTTTTTTTGTCTTTTTTCTGTTCAAAGAGAAACGAAAGCAGTTCTTTTATTAGTTATTAAAAGTGATTAAATTAAGTGAATTTTTTATGGGAAATAAGATAGACATAGTGGTTCTCCAATGAGATACTACGCATACTAAGATATTTTCTTGCTTAGTGCTTAGTTTAGTATTTGTTTTATTATTTTAGAGAAATTGGATTTGTGCTATACCTTATTGATTTGACTCATTTCATATTATGATTCAAAGGTTCAAAATCGGCAGGGTTTACTAATCCTTTTCGTTGAAATCTGAAAAAGTTTTTTTATAAAGTTTTTTTATAGAATTCCTTTTGATTGATTTTATTGTTTCGGTACATGGTAGGATTCATATTTTAAATAATCAGAAATCTAGGAATTAGAATCCTAAAAGTAAGAGTAAGAGTTGCCTTTCGACATTAATTGGAATCAACACAAATCAAATAGATGAAGAAATAGAATTGGGACGTTATGGACATTCCATATAGATAATTGATATCTAGACATATGAATATGAGATGATATTATAGATATAGATTAATTTATATCTAGATTAAGCCTATATCTTTATATAGTACAACTGTATACACTAGAATAAAAAAAAACGGATAGTATGATAGAAAGAAATAGATTTCTTTCTATCATACTATCGGATCTCATAGAATACTGCTAATTCTAGTCTGCTCATTTCATTTAAGACTCAAAAAAGGAATCCTTTTCATTTTTTTTCTTCAATCATTGATAAGAACTAAGAAGTCAAAGAAGTCAAGTTTCATTCAAATTAATCACTTTGACTAACCGTTTTTACGTAAATTATAAGTAAAAAAGCAGTAGGAACTAGAATGAACAGGGCAGTAGCAATAAACGCAAGAATATTTACTTCCATAATCTCATCGTTTCTTTTTCTTTACTTCGTAATAACTCGGGATTTAATCCCATAGAGATAATAAATAAAAAATCTTTCGCCTCTAAATTCAATGGGATGAATTCCATCTCGATGATATCGAGTCTGATCAATATCATGAATAACAATATCTGAGTTATCAAATCGATTCATCGTCGAGAATTGAATAGTATAACATAGAAAGATCGTTTATCCATACTGAATTCAAAAATGGCTGGATTCTTGATTCAATTGATAATTTTTTTTTCCATTACTTTCTTTTTTTTTTATTTGATATTTATTTTATTAATATCCCCATTCTTTGGTAATGGAATGCATAGAATATATTAAAAATAAAAAAACTTCAGTGCGCAATTTGAATGAGATAGATTGTTTCAAATTCAAATTTGTAATTGAGATTACACAAAATCGGAGCCAAAAAAAAAGAGACTTTTCAGATAAAGATTAAAAGGATTCTATCAAAGCAATTAAATTGATTTTGTATCGTACATACATACATACAAATAAATAAAAATTCCATTTGTGTATGCGTTACCGGAAAAGATATGGTACTTGATTCGATTTCATTATATGGGTCGGGAGTAATCAAAAAATCCAAACTCAGTATAGTATCTTTTTGAATCTTGGATATAACGTTACCAATAATTGTACTAATCCACATATGTCCCTATCAATCAGTACTGGTTGAAAAAATGAAAATTCCCGTATTTGTATTTACTTAGATGAGAAATGTAAAACGAAAAGAAAATAAATGGTCCCCTTGGGAATGAAATTATGCTATTTGTCCCCCTTTCGCAGAAAAGGGAAAGATGAATTAATGTATTTTTTATTAGATTATTGGATTTGGATCCGTCGGGACTGACGGGGCTCGAACCCGCAGCTTCCGCCTTGACAGGGCGGTGCTCTGACCACTTGAACTACAATCCCCGGGAAATGCAATACAAGAAAGTGTACAGCATATATATTCTTATGATTTCATTCATACCCCTTCTATTTACTATTTAAATTTTACTATTTCGGTTTTAGACTGGAATCACCGCGTTGTATATAACAGAAACGGGGGTAGTATATTGATATCCACATGGATATGCACTTTAGTGCTAAAAGGGATAGGGAGTACTAGTCAGCTTTTCGTTATTTCAAAATCTGAATCTAGATCATTAGCAAGATCAGAATTTATGAGAAAAAAACTAAATAAAATAAAGCAAATCAAATAAAGAACAGGTAAAGATATATCCGAAATTATGACTTTTTTTTTTTCTGTATCAGGCATTTCGAGAGAACAAAGGGGTTATATCATTCATGGCGGATCAGTGAATTATTGGGCCGAGCTGGATTTGAACCAGCGTAGACATATTGCCAACGAATTTACAGTCCGTCCCCATTAACCGCTCGGGCATCGACCCAGGAAGAATCAATTCCAGACTTATTAAGAATCCATGATCAACTTCCTTTCGTAATACCCTACCCCCAGGGGAAGTCGAATCCCCGCTGCCTCCTTGAAAGAGAGATGTCCTGAACCACTAGACGATGGGGGCGCATTTGCCCGACCACCAGCATACTATGCTCATAGTATGAACAGTTTTTTGAAATTGTCAATATAACGAAATGGTATGACTAGATTCGAAGAATCTTTCCGCCCTTCATGATTCGATAGAATTTTGTGATTCTTATATTCGCCATTATCCATTCTAAGAATAATCAATAATTCTAAGAATATTAAATAGAATTAATTTAATAAATAAATATTAAATATAAATAAAATAAATAGAATTAAATTAATAAGAATTAATAATAAGAATTAATAAATTAATATAAAATAAATAGAAAATAAAATAGAAAAAAATTAATAATTAATATATAAATATAATAAATATAAATAGAATGAATTTAGAAAGAATGAATTTAGAATTCATAATTCTATTAATATTAGTAATATAATAGAATTAATTATTAATATTATATATTAATATTATATATATATTTTTGAATTTAGTACAAATTGAATATTTAATAAAAAAACAAAATAGAAAAAAAAAAAAAATAGAAATAATACGAAAGATTCTTTCAACGGGTCTGCCAGAAAACCAGAAAATAGGGTTAAACCTTACTTCTTTCGCTTTCGTTCATTAATTCACTCATTGTTAAGATAAATAGGCATATCTCTCTCTCACACTAAACCAGTAATTTAACAAATGAGAAATCTGGGAAGAGGGATAGGCATCAACAAGTTATCCAATTTGATTTTAAGAATTTGGTTGAGGGGACAAATAGAATCTTTTCATCAGCGATTCGATGAAATATCTTGGATCTATGTTGAATTGCTAAATACATGTATCAATCAAGCGAATTTCGGTGGTGAGGTTCGGCCTTGATAAATTCATTACATTGATATTTATATTTATCAAATTCAATATCAATAAACTCTTTTTTTACCTATATTCACTAGTTTAGTCTAAACTCACTAGGTAAATCAAACCTTTCGCTTATAAATGAACTACTATGAATCTACTTCCTATACTTAGTATGTATAATATACTTATTCTAATTTATATTAGTTTCTATTAGAATTTATGAATTTAGAATAGAATTCTAAATTAGAATAATAATATTCCATGTTTAGAATAATCTAATTTTTCTAATATCTAATAATAGTATTAAAAAATAATGTTATTATTTTATATTTTAGATTAAAATATTTATTTATTTTATTTATTTAATATTTATTTATTTAAATAATATAAATAATATTTATTTATTTAAATAAATATTTATTTATTATAATATTTATTATAATTTATTATATATATTATATATTTATTATTCTAATTATATATATTTATTATTATAATTTTATTTTTATTATTATAATTTATTATATATTATATATATATATTTATTATTATATTATATTAATATTATATTTATTTATATTATATTTATTTATATTATATTTATAATTTATTTATATTATATTATATTTATTTATATTATATTTTATTTTTATTATAATATATAATAATTATAATATTTATTTAATCTTTATTATAATTTAATATTAATAATTTATTATATATAAATATATAATATTTATTAGAATATTATATATATTCTAATTTTATATATTAGATTAGAATTATATTCTAATTTCATTCTATATATTAGATTCTAAATTTATATATAATTATATATATATTAGATTCTAATTTATATATATATATTAGATATTAGAATTATATTCTAATTTAATAAATTGAATATTAAATAAATATAATATTAATATTATAATATAATAATATAAATATATATTAATATTAAAATATTAATATATTAATATAAATATATTCAAATATATTAAAATATTAAAATCAAATATTAATATTATTATATTAAAAATCAAATATTAATATTATTATATTAAAAATCAAATTATTATATTAAAATATATTAAAATATTTAAATAATATTAAAATATTAAAATAGATTTATAGATTTACTTTATTTATTTACTTATTTTTTTTTCTATAGATCTATCTTATCCACATAGTAGCTCATTCAGGAATTGAATCAAACGGGCCCTTTTAACTCAGTGGTAGAGTAACGCCATGGTAAGGCGTAAGTCATCGGTTCAAATCCGATAAGGGGCTTTGGCCTTTTTTTCTTTTTAATTTTAATAAAAAGAAATAAAAAGAAAAAACCTGCGATAATATTCCTATTTGATAATATTTCTATTTGAAGAGGGAATAGAAATATTGTTGATATTTGTCATAAAAAAAGTAAGAAACTCTAGAATTTAAATTAATTCTAAAATGGAAATTAGAAATTTTTGAAAATTAACATTATACATTATAATAAGTTATACCATATCAATACTCTATTAAAACTCTATTAAACGAATATTATAATGATTTTTTATAATGATTTTTAGTATATAAATTTTTACTATATAAAATATAAAATAGAGTAATAGTAATAGAGTATATTTTGATTATATTCTATTTCATATAGTTAGAAAATATTCATTTTAATTCTATATTAAAAATATATTCTATAATTATATAATTATAGAATATATTATAGAATATAGTTATAAAGTTGAACATTTGTTTATTATATTAAACAGAATAATGAGAAATTGGCTCTTAAATCGCAAAATTTTCTTATTTTCCATTATTCTATTCCAATCAAATCAATTCTAAAGATTATATTAGAAATCAATAAAAGAAAAAGTAAGTGGACCTAACTTATTGCATCATAACTATATCTACTATTCTGATAGTAAAATTCGATATAGATGAAATTGAAACAGTAGCTCTGCTTTTTCTTTCCTTTTCATATTTCGTTTTCTTTGGACTCCAAAAAATCTGTCGATATTTCTGATTAAATCTTCTTGCTCCTAGTTATTCTATAGGAATAAATAACTATTTCCCTCCTCCATAGAAAAGTTTATTCGAAGTCATAACATAAGACATAGAAGATACTTTTTAAATATCTTTCTTTGATTCCAGGACACAAAATCAATTTATATTGCTATTTATAGGTATATAAGATTTATATATAATAAGATTGATATATCTATCAGATCATGGCTTCCTGTACCAAATATTTTGGTATCGATACATACAATATTTTTATTCCGACAATGTAATGTAGAATAGGTGTGAGAAAAATACTTTCATTTTTAAATCCTTTCATTTAAAGTTTTCTATTTATTTAATATTGTATTGAATTTAATAATAGGAAAATTCATTCTCTTTCTTCTTTTCTGACAGATATAAAGTCAAGTAAATAAAAAAACTATTCGAAGCGTCTTTCTTGCTTTGACCTACAAAATATTCTGGTTTTTTTTTTATTTATTTTATCTGATTTCTTTTTTATTTTATCTGAAGTAAAAAGAAATATAACAAAAATGGCAAAAAGAAAATATAAGAAAGTTGGCGAGAAAGAATAAAATATAAAATAATAAAATATAGGATACTGTAACAGTTTAATGCATATAGAAATTAGAAGAATACGTAAAAATATTGATTTTTAGAAATCTTACGAACAAGATCCAAGAATAAGATTAGTTTGATAGAATGAGAGAAATAAGTCTGAGGATCCACTAGTAAGGAGAGGGGGATCACTTGTTCCTTGAACAGTGCTTTTAAAAAATTCATCTATCTGATTGATTTGATGAGTCATAAAAAAATTCATGGTTCATATGGTTATTAAGACTATAAAAAAGAATAACCGAATTGAATTCATGAATTTACCTAAGTCAGGTTATGGACCGATAAAGAATTTTTTTCTTCGAAACCCATTAGAAATTAGAAAGGGCAGTGTACAAGAAATCAAATCATACATAAATGATAGAAGCTTCAAAGGCCCTGAAAATGCTATGAGGTGTTCGGAAATGGTTGAAGTAGTTGAATAGGAGGATCACTATGACTATAGCCCTTGGTAAATTTACCAAAGACGAAAATGATTTATTTGATATTATGGATGACTGGTTACGGAGGGACCGTTTCGTTTTTGTAGGTTGGTCCGGTCTATTGCTCTTTCCTTGTGCCTATTTCGCCGTAGGGGGTTGGTTCACAGGTACAACCTTTGTAACCTCATGGTATACCCACGGATTGGCCAGTTCCTATTTGGAAGGTTGCAACTTCTTAACCGCCGCAGTTTCTACTCCTGCTAATAGTTTAGCACATTCTTTGTTATTACTATGGGGTCCTGAAGCACAAGGAGATTTTACTCGTTGGTGTCAATTAGGTGGTTTGTGGACTTTTGTTGCTCTCCACGGTGCTTTCGGGCTAATAGGTTTTATGTTACGTCAATTTGAACTTGCTCGATCTGTGCAATTGCGACCTTATAATGCAATCGCATTCTCTGGTCCAATTGCTGTTTTTGTTTCTGTATTCCTGATTTATCCACTAGGTCAGTCTGGTTGGTTTTTTGCGCCTAGTTTTGGTGTAGCAGCTATATTTCGATTCATCCTCTTTTTCCAAGGGTTTCATAACTGGACGCTGAACCCATT